TATTTAAAAATAAAATGTTAAAATATAGTTCATCTTTGTGAAGAATGTATAAACTATCCTAAATTTTCAGAGTTAAAAATATATTTTCTATATATTTAAAATATAAATAAAAATTATTCGCTTTAAAAATAAAGTAAAAATTTTTATTATAATTATTTATATATATAATAAATATCTAATCAAGAATAAATTAAAATATAAACTAATATTATAAATATTTTATCTAAAATAAAATTATAGTTTTAATAAAATATGTTAGTGTATAATTATTTAAAGTAAATTAAATATTATTTTGAATAATGTGTCAATAATTTAAATAATGTAATTTTTAAGTTAAATATAATGAATTTATATTCATCACTGTCGAATATGAATTATAGTAAAATCAATCTTCTTTCTTCCTAACGGAAAAAAGTGAAGAAAGAAGATTGAAATAATAGTATAATTATTGATGTCAAGTTAGATTTGAATTTAATTATATTATTAAAAGTCAATCGTATTAGAATTTATTAATAATCGTTAGTTAAACTAAAATCAAACTTAACTTCATAAGTATTAAATTAAAATTAAAGTTGTTATAATATATGATTGAATTATCTCTATAGATAGTTTAACAGTCACTAATTGACTAATATTCTATGATAAAATAATTAATTTAAATTAAACTATTTTATATACTAATAATCTAATTATAGATAAAATATTTATTACTAATGATCATATATACATCATCAAGTGTTTAATTAGAATAACTTATTAATGTAACTATATAGTACCTACTAATACCTATGAGAATTAATATGTTACTTATAGATAAGATATTTATTATAGCTATCATATATGCATCACCAAATGTTTAATTAGAATAACTTATTAATGTAACTATATAGTACCTACTAATACCTATGAGAATTAATATGTTACTTATAGATAAGATATTTATTATAGCTATCATATATGCATCACCAAATGTTTAATTAGAATAACTTATTAATGTAACTATATAGTACCTACTAATAAATTAATTATATGTAATATTAATAATATTAATTTTAACAGTAAATAATATTGAAACTTATTTTTGTTGATACTCAGATATTTATTGTAAGCTAGATTAATTTTGTGCCAGCATTCGCGGTTATACAGACTTAGTTAAAATTATTTTTTTTATTTAATTTAATTTTTAGGCATTGATTTTATTTAAAATATATTTAGGTGGAATTTATATATTTAATTTAAATCTTATTTATATTTTTATAAATATTAATTGTAGATTAGGATTAGATACCCTTTTATTTTTTGTTTAGATTAATTATGAATATTAATAGGTATATTCTATAAAACTCAAAGAATTTGGCGGTGACTAATCTTTTCAGGGGAATCTGTTTATTAATTGATAAACCACGTTAGTTTCTACTAAAATTTAATTTGTATATCGCTATAATGAATAATCTTAAAGGAATTTTTTATTTTAATTATTTAATTTATATTAGGTCAAGGTGCAGTTTTATTTAAGATTAAATGGATTACTTTAATTATAACTTTTATTGGATCATTATATTTAATTATATTTTGAAATAGGATTTGATAGTAACTTTATTTAATTATTTAATTTGAATTAAGCTATAAGTCATGTACATATTGCCCGTCACTCCAATTTTAATGGATAAGTCGTAACAAAGTAATTTTACTGGAAAGTGAGGTTAGATTATTCAGATTGTAGCTTATTTAAAGTTTACTATTTACATTTGTAAGAAGATTTTTCCTTTCTGAATAGTTTATTTAACACTATTTTTTTTTGTATAATTTTTTCTTAGTAGTCTAATAGATTTATATTTTAATTAACTGTTAAGGTTAATTTTTAATTTAAAGGTTGAATTTATATTACCTTTTGTATCAGGGTGAATTTATTTATTAATTTATTTTTTAATCCCGAATATTAGATATTTAATTTTATATAGATTAAGTTGTTTTATAATCTTATCTAATTTAATTATTGTAGTTAAATGTTAACGTTCTTTTATATATCTGGTTGTTAAAAATTTAATTTAATTATAGTCTTCTTTTTAAATTTATTTATATATAAGAATTCTAAATTTATTAGGGATAATCTTAATTTAAAATTATAATTTTTTTTGTTTATATTTTTATTATTAATAGAATCTTTAATTTAGTTCTTAATAGATTATTTTGTTTTTATGTGATTTTATTTGATTTAATTTTTTATTTAACTTTTTTATATAATTTTTATATTTTTTAATATTGATTTAATAAGTATAATTTTTAATTTAAGTTTTATGAATTCAGCATATATAATTTTCAACTGTTTATCAAAAACATTTCTTTATGTATTTTATATAAGGTAATTTCTGCCCAATGATTAATTTTATTTAAATGGCTGCAGTATATTGACTGTACAAAGGTAGCATAATAATTAGTTTTTTAATTGGAAACTTGAATGAAAGGATAAATGAGAAATTATCTTTATTAGTTTTAATATTAAAATTTTATTTTTTGGTTAAAAGGCTAAATTGTGTTTTAGGGACGATAAGACCCTATAGAATTTAAAATATAAATTGATTGTATTTTTTTTAGGTTAAATTTATTTATTTAATTTAAATTTTTAATTGGGGTGATTAATAAATAAAACTTTTTTTTCTTAATTCATTAATTTATGTTATTAGGATCCTTTATAAGATTATAAGATAAATTACCTTAGGGATAACAGCGTAATTTTAATAGAAAGTTCATATTTAAATTGGAGTTTGCGACCTCGATGTTGAATTAAGATATAATTAGGGTGTAGAAGCTTTAAAAGTAAGTCTGTTCGACTTTTAAAATCTTACATGATTTGAGTTCAAACCGGTGTAAGCCAGGTTGGTTTCTATCTTAAAATTTATTTTAATTGTTAGTACGAAAGGACCATAATTAATAGTTTTTATTATATTTTTTGTTAGATTGACAGAGGAAAATGTATTAAATTTAGAATTTAATTAGGTAATAAATTGTTACATCTAATAATTTTATATTTAGTCTGTTTAATTATTTTATTTATAGTATTTATTTCAGTAGGATTTTTTACTTTAATTGAGCGTAAGGTTTTAAGTTATATACAGTTGCGTAAAGGTCCTAATAAAGTTGGTTATTTAGGTCTTTTCCAACCTTTTTCAGATGGTATGAAATTGTTTATAAAGGAGGATTTATTACCTATAAATAGAAACTTTTTAATTTATATTATTTGTCCTATATTAGGTTTAATTTATTCTTTAGTTTGTTGAGTTTTATTACCTATTTATTATAATTTTATTGAATTTAATTATGGTTTAATATTTTTTTTATGTTTTTGTGGTATTGGGGTTTATTTTATGATTATTTGTGGGTGATCTTCAAATAGTGTATATTCAATAATTGGAAGAATACGAGGAATTTCCCAAGCTATTTCTTATGAGGTTTCTTTATCTTTTTTTTTAATTATTTATTTTATTTTATGTGATAGTTATAGATTTATAAATTTGTTTCTATGTCAGAATGGTATTTGGTTTTTATTTATTTCTTTTCCTGTATTTTTTTGTTGATTTTCTTGTTGTCTAGCTGAGACTAATCGTTCTCCTTATGATTTTTCTGAGGGGGAGAGAGAGTTAGTTTCTGGGTTTAATATTGAATACGGGGGTGGTTTATTTGCTTTCTTATTTATTTCTGAATATTCTAGTATTATCTTTATTTGTTTAATTACTTGTTTAGTATATTTAGGTGGAAATTTTTTTTCTTTATTTTTTTATATAAAGGTTATTTTTATGTGTTTTTTATTTATTTGAGTACGATCTTCTATTCCTCGGTATCGCTATGATAAACTTATATATATAGCTTGAAAGTGTTATTTACCTTTATCTTTAAATTATTTCTACTTTCTTATTTTTATAAAATTAATTATTATTTATCATTTTTTTTTGTTAAGTTAATAAATTTAAATCTTACTTGTATTTTCAAAATACATGCTTTATATAAGCTAATTAACTTAATAAATTAATTTATCCCATAATATTAATAGCAGAGGATTAAAGATGAAGTATATGAAATATAAGATAGTTAATATTAATCCAATTATTGTATAAGGTATTTCTACTGGTTTTATTCCAATTCAGGTTAATATTAATACTGTTATAATGAATATTCAAAATAGTATTTGACTTATTGGGTAAAAATTTATTCCTTTAAATTTTGATTTTGTTGACATTGGGATAAATAAGAGTATTAAGATTGATATTATTAATGCTACTACACCCCCAAGTTTATTCGGAATTGATCGTAAAATTGCATAAGCAAATAAGAAATATCATTCTGGTTGGATGTGAATTGGTGTAATTATAGGGTTTGCAGGATTAAAGTTATCAGGGTCTATAAGCATATATGGTTTATAAAAATTTAATATTAATATGAATGTTATTATTATAATAATTCCTATAATATCTTTAATGGAGAAAAAAGGATGAAATGGAATCTTATCAATATTTGAATTAATACCTATAGGGTTTGTTGACCCTGTTTGATGTAAAAATGCTAAATGAATAATTACTATTATAGAAATAATGAATGGTATAGTAAAATGAAGACTAAAAAATCGTGATAAAGTTGCATTATCAACAGCGAAACCTCCTCAAATTCATATTACTATATTATTACCAATATAAGGAATTGCAGATATTAAATTTGTAATTACTGTTGCGCCCCAGAAGGATATTTGCCCTCAGGGTAAGACATATCCTAAGAAGGCAGTCATTATAGTTAATAGTATTAATAGTACCCCTAAAATTCATGTGTATAATAATTTGTATGAACCATAATATATCCCCCGTCCTGTATGTATGTATATACAAATAAAGAATAAGGATGCTCCATTGGAATGGATAGTTCGTATAATTCAGCCGTAGTTTACATTTCGTATAATATGTCTAATTGAATCAAATGCTATTGAAGTATTTGGTGAATAATGTATAGATAAAATGATTCCTGAAATTAATTGTATAGTTAAGCATATTCCTAATATTGACCCAAAATTTCATCATAATGAAATATTTGAAGGAGCTGGTAAATCAATTAGTATATTATTTAATGTATTGATTATAGGTATCCTTCGAATAGATTTATTCATACTTTGATCGTAGAGGTCCTTTATGAGTTTTAATTATTTTTGATACTATGATTATTGCTAATAGTAGGTATAAAATTATAAATATTGAAATATATAATGTTTTAGTATTAAATATTTTTGATAAGGACATGGTTTCAATTCTAATTATTGAATTATCTATAAAGTTTACTTGTCTTAGGAATATCTCATCTAAGGGTATAAATATTATTATAAATATGAATGTCATATTAATTTTTAATTTAACTTTTTCATTTGATGCAATTCTTCTTATATAATTAAATAGAATTAACAATCCTCCAATTATTATAATGAATGTAATTAATCTAAATCATGAAGATGGTAAAATTTTGTTAATAAATATTGTTGTTAGTATAGTTTGAATTAATAGAATTATTCCTATTTGTACTGGATTTATTATTAAAGGGGTTAATGATACTAATATGATTATAAATTTAATAATTATTTTTATTTCAGTGAGTAGTTTAATATAAAATTTAGGTTTTGGAGGCTTAAGATATTTTTAGTCTTACTGATGTTTTAAAAGCTTAGCTTAAATTTAATTTACAAGATTAAAATTTTTCTTAAATTATTAAAACTTATGATTTTATATTTTATTATTTATTTATATTTTATAAGTTTATTTTCTTTAATTTATATACGTAAACATGTTTTATTATCTTTAATGCTTTTAGAGTTTGTTGTTTTGTCTTTATTAATTATTATTGTCTTGAATTTGTTATACAGATTTATTTTTTATTATTATTTATTTATAATGATATTTTATGTTTGTGAGAGTGTTTTAGGTTTAACAATTTTAGTTACAATGATTCGAAATCATGGAAATGATTATTTAAATATAATATTTAAATGATAGTTCTTTTATATATAATTACTTTGATCCTAAATATTTTTATATTTAATTGTTGATATTTATATCAGTTTATATTTTCTATAGTATTTATAATTTTATTAGTAAAGTTAAATTTAAGAATAAGCTTTAGATATATTTTTTATGATTTTGGGTTGGATTTCGTTTCATTTGGGTTAGTTATATTGTGTATCATTATTTTTAATTTAATAATTATAAGAAGAAACTTAATTAAATTTGAAGCTGATAGTGTGTTTTTTTTAATAGTTAGTTTGTTTTTGTCTTTAATAATTGTTATGTTTTTTTTTTCTTTAAATTTATTTTTTATGTATATCTTTTTTGAATTGAGATTGATTTTTATAATTATTATATTATTAGGCTGAGGATATCAACCTGAACGTTTAATTTCTGGGTTTTATTTATTATTTTATACAATTTTTTCTTCTTTACCTTTTTTCCTGTTAATTTTATATTTGTATGGATTTTCTTTTTCTTTTTTTTTTGACTATTTAAGTAGTTTAAGTGATAGATTTTTAATTTACTTTATTTTTATATTCTCATTTTTAGTTAAGGCTCCAATGTTTATTTTTCATTTTTGATTACCTAAGGCACACGTTCAAGCATCAGTAGCCGGTTCTATAATCTTGGCTGGTTTAATACTAAAATTAGGGGGTTATGGTATTATTCGTTTTATATTTATTTTTGAATTAGGTTTTAATTTAAATTCTTATATTGTTTATTCATTTGTGATTTGAGGGTCATTATTGGTAAGTTTAATTTGTTTTATTCAAGGGGATATAAAAATAATAGTTGCTTATTCTTCTGTCTCTCATATAGGTTTATGTTTATTAGGTATAATAAGTATAAGTCTATTTGGGTTAGTTGGTTCATATATCTTAATAATTGGGCATGGAATTTGTTCTTCTGGGTTATTTTGTTTGGCTAATATTTTTTATTCTCGTATTAATAGACGTAGTTTCTTTATAATTAAAGGTATAATCTTATATATACCTAGAGTAACTATATTTTGGTTTTTGTTATGTTCTTTTAATATAAGTTGTCCCCCTAGTCTTAATTTTATTGGGGAAATTCTTATTTTGTCTAGAATAATTCAATATTGAGGGTGAAGTTTTATTTACTTTATTTTAATTTCTTTTCTGGGTTCATGCTTTTGTATATACTTATATCTTTATAGACAACATGGTATATATATATATATATTTAGTTTTAGTAGTGGTGAGACTCGAGAGTATTTGGTTAGTTTCGTTCATGTGTTTATGCTCGTATGTTTTATTTTATTAATTGATTTATTTTAGTTTAAGTAGTTTATATAAAATATAAAGTTGTGGTCTTTAGGAAGTTTTCTACCTTGAATCATTATAAATTATAAGGTTTATTTATTTTGATTAAGTTTTCTTTCCTTTTTTTTTTTTTTTTTTTTTTTAGGTCTTTATTTTCTAATGAATGACTGCACTGTTATATTGGAGTATAGGATTTTTGGTTTAGGAAGAGTTGAATTTGTATATTTAATTTTAGTAGATTGAATCTCAATGTTTTTTTCTTGTTTAATTATGGTTATTTCTTGTATAGTAGTTTTGTATAGATTACAATATATAGGTGTATCAAGATATTCTTCTATCCGGTTTTTATATTTAATTATTTTATTTATTTTAAGAATGTTTTTGTTAATTGTAAGACCAAATTTAATTAGTATTATATTAGGGTGAGATGGATTAGGTTTAGTTTCTTTTTGTTTAGTTGTATATTATAACTCTATAAGGAGATATTTATCTGGTATAATTACTTGTTTAACTAATCGTTTAGGGGATATTGGTATTTTAATTTGTATTGGGTGATTAGTTTCTTATGGTGGTTGACATTTTATTTTTAATAATTTTATTTATAGAACTTCAGTTTTTTATTTAATTTTTATTTCATCTTTTACTAGGAGTGCCCAGATTCCTTTTTCTTGTTGGTTACCTGCAGCTATAGCTGCTCCAACTCCTGTATCTGCATTAGTTCACTCTTCAACTTTAGTAACTGCTGGGGTATATTTAATAATTCGTTTTTTTAATTTTTTTTTTTATATAAATTATTTCTTTATATTTATTAGTTTGTTAACTGTAATTATGTCTTCGTTTTGTGGTTTATTTGAATTTGATTTAAGGAAGGTTGTAGCTTATTCAACTTTAAGTCAATTAGGTTTAATAATGTTTTCTTTGTTTATAGGATTAGTTGAATTTAGATATTTTCATTTATTAAGACATGCTGTTTTTAAGTCTTTATTGTTTCTGTGTTCAGGTATTTTTATTTATTATATAGGGGATGTTCAAGATATTCGTATGTTAGGTTGTATATGTAAATTATATCCTTTAACTTCTTCTTGTTTTAATATTTCTTGATTAAGATTATGTGGTATTCCCTTTTTATCTGGGTTTTATTCCAAGGATTTCTTGATTGATTATTCATTAAATTCTGGCTTAGATATTTTTATATGTATGTTTATGTATTTTTCTTTGTGTTTGACTCTTTTTTATAGTTTTCGTTTATTTTATTATAGAATAATTTTAGGTTCAGGTTTTTTTGTTTTAAATTTTATTAGTGATTCTTTTGATTATATGAAGCTAAGAGTTTTTTTGTTATCTGTATTTAGAATTTTATTTGGTTGTATATTTAATTGATTAGTTGGATTTGATTTGGTTTTTGTATATTTTCCTTTATATATTAAATTAATTATTTTATTAATTATTGTTTTTAGATTATGATTTATTTATGAGATTATCAATTTAAAATTTGTCTTTAGAGTTTGTTATTTGAATTTTAATTCTTATATATGGTTTCTTAATAGTTTTATTCCTTATTTTTATAGGAATTTGTATATTTATGGTAAGGATATATCTAACTTTTTATTTTGAGGAGAATATTATGGTATTTATGGGATAACTTATTTTTTTCCTTATTTATCTAATTTTATTCAAATAATTTTTTTAGGTGGTTTTAATTTTATTTTATTATTAATAGTATTTTCTTTGATATTTTTACTTTAATTCTTATAGCTTATATTTTAGAGTTTAATATTGAAAGTATTAAGGAGTAATTAATTTGCTGGGAATAATTCTTAAGACTTTATCTAATTATTTATTGAAATTAAATTGTTTTGGTTAAACTATAAGAATAAGAGATAAACGTGTATTTCGCTTAGAAATTAGTTAGCAGCTATTTCTTTATATATCTCTTTTAATTGGATTATATATCATTTGTCTTATTAACAATAAGATGCCTCTTTTTGGCTTCAATTAAACATGGAGAACTCAATCTCTTATATTAGGTCGAAACTAACTGTATATATTACTTCTTTGTTTAAGATTAACAATTTTGTACTTTTCAATTGCAATTTGAATGTTATTTTTAACTATAATCCTATTGTGTTCATTTAATTATTCCATAAAATCATTCGTAATATAAACCTAAGATAATAATTGTAATAAAGATGAATGATGTATATATTCATGTATAATAAAATGATATTTTAATTGTTATAATGGTAGGTGCAATTATAATAATTTCAATATCAAAGATTAGGAAGATTACTGCAATTATAAAGAAATGTGACGAGAATGGAAGTCGTTTATAAGAGATTGTATTTATTCCACATTCAAATGGTGATGATTTATTTATATCTATAATAGATTTTTTACTAATGATTTTAATTAAAATTATTATAACTAATGAAATTGTAATTACTATTCTTATATGTTTAATTATTATAATTATTACTTATTTTTAATAAACCTTAAAGTTGGAAGCTTTATATACTTTTTATACTAAATAAGTAACTACCTCATCAGTAGATTGAAATATATAAGAATAATCAAACTACGTCAACAAAATGTCAGTATCATGCTGCTGATTCAAATCCAATATGATGGTATGATGAGAAATGTAATTTTATTATTCGTTTTATTGTCACTATAATGAATATAGTTCCAATAATAACGTGAATTCCGTGGAATCCTGTAATTAGAAAGAATGTTGAACCATAAATTGAATCAGAAATACAAAATGATGCTTCTGTATATTCTAATGCTTGAATAATTGAAAAGTAAATTCCTAAGGCAATTGTAATTATGATTCCTTGAATTGTTGCTGTTCAGTTTTTTAACAGTAAGGTGTTATGAGCTCATGTAATTGATAGACCTGATGTTAAAAGGATTATAGTATTTAATAGTGGAATGTTTATTGGATTAAAAGTTTCAATAGACTTTGGTGGTCATTGTATTCCAATTTCAATCGCAGGAGATAATCTTCTATGGAAAAATGTTCAGAAAAATGATATAAAAAATATAATTTCTGATAAAATGAATAGAATTATTCCAATCTTTATTCTTGTTATTACTTTTTTTGTATGTAAGCCTTGGAAAGTTGATTCTCGAATAATATCTCGTCATCATTGTATGGCTGATGCTAAGGTAATAGATAATCCTATAATTATTAATATATATTCATTTTTTGTTAGTATTATTGAAAATCCTGTTGTTATTGTAAGTAATCCTATTGATGTTGTTAAAGGTCATGGTCTTTGGTCAACTAAATGGAATGGGTGATTATTCATTTATATTTCTCTAGAGTATAGGTTAATTAATGTAGTAAATACATAAGCTTGAATGGTTGATACTGCTAATTCAAATGTTATAAGAATTATTAGAATAATTATTACAAATAATGTATAAGTATGATTAGAACCTAATAAGGCTATAATTAAATGACCAGCAATTATGTTAGCTCTTAGTCGTACGGCAAGGGATCCTGGTCGAATTAAATTTCTAATCGATTCAATTAGCACTATAAATGGTATTAGTATTGTAGGTGTTCCTATTGGAATTAAATGAATTAATATTATTTTTGGTTTATTAATTCACCCAAAAATTATTCTTGATAATCATATAGGAAATGCTATTGCTAAGGAGAATGATAAATGTGATGATGATGTAAATATATAGGGTAGAAGTCCATTTATATTAGTAATTAAAATATAAGTTATTAATCTAATTATAATAATTGAGGATCCTTTAAGTTTTAATGATGATTTAATTTCATTAAATATAAATATATTAATATTTTTTATTGTTAGTATTATTTTATTTCTGTTATTTCAGAATTTAATAGGGATAATAATTATAGGTATTACTATAGAAATTCAATTAATTGATATTATTCCTGTAGATGGGTCGAAAGTTCTGAATAGATTTATTATCATTTTCAGTTAATTATTGTTATTTTTATAGTTTTTCTAATTATTTTATTTTCTTTATTGTGAAATTTAATTGATATTATATATAAAATTATAATTGTGGTTGTTAAAAGTATTATTATTCATCATAATGGGGATATTTGTGGTATGAAAAGTTTATAACCTTATATTTACTCTTTGACAAAAAGTTGTTTTAATTAAACTAAAACTTTCATTAGAAGTAATCACTACTTTACTATATTTTGATTTAAGAGATCATTACTTGTTTTAAGTTATCTAATGAATTCTTACTTAATCATTTTATAAATGTATTTATATTGATTGCTTCTACTATAATTGGTATAAATCTGTGATTTGCACCACAGATTTCTGAACATTGTCCATAATAAATTCCTGGTTTATTAATATATATATTGGCTTGGTTAATTCGGCCTGGGGATGCATCAACTTTAATTCCTAATGATTGAATTGTTCATGAATGAATTACATCTAATGATGATGTTAAAATTCGAATTTGAGTATTATATGGTAAAATTATTTGGTAATCTGTCTGTAGAAGTCGTATTTCATTATCTAATAATTCTTGATTAGGTTTTATATATGAATCTATATCAATTTTATTTAAATCTGAATATTCATATGATCAATATCATTGGTGTCCAATTGCTTTAATTGTTAATAAGGGATAATTTGATTCTTCAATTATATATAGAGTTTTTAATGAGGGTATAGCAATTAAAACTAATATAATAGCTGGTGTAATTGTTCAAATAAATTCAATTATTTGACCTTCAATTATGAATCGATTAATTATATTATTTATAAGGGTTGAATATATAATATATATTACTATTATTGTAATTAAAATTAAAATTATTATGATATGGTCATGTAGTGTAATAAGTTGTTCTATTATAGGGGATGATGGGTCTTGAAATATTAAGTTAAGTCATTTAATTTTTAAAGAAGTATTATTTACTTATTTATGAATTTTAAGCTCATTACATTATCTCTGTCACTTTAAATTAGTTAGATATTATTGGTAATTCATTATAGGAATGTTCATTTGGTGGTAATTTTTGTAATCATTCAATTGATGTTGAATTGTTATTATAAAATAACATAAATCGTTTTGTTATTAATGATTCTCATAGAATAAATAAGAAAAGTATAATTCTTAGTATTGATGTTGTACTTCCTATAGAGGATACTATATTTCATTGTATAAATATATCAGGGTAGTCTGAATATCGTCGAGGTATGCCGTTTATTCCTAGGAAGTGTTGTGGGAAAAATGTTGTATTTACTCCAATAAATATTAATGAGAATTGAATTTTTAATCATTTTGTGTTTATTGATAAGCCTCTAATTAAGGGGAATCAATGAATAAATCCTGCTATGATAGCAAATACTGCTCCTATGGATAATACATAGTGGAAATGAGCTACAACATAATAGGTATCATGTATAATAATATCAATTGAAGAATTAGATAGTACAATACCTGTTAACCCTCCTAATGTAAATAAAAATACAAATCCTGATGATCATATTATTTGAATAGAAGACTTCTTGAATGATCCGTTTATTGTGGCAATTCATCTAAATACTTTAATTCCTGTTGGTACAGCAATAATTATTGTAGCAGATGTGAAGTATGCTCGTGTATCAACATCTATTCCTACTGTAAATATATGGTGTGCTCATACTACAAATCCTAGTAAACCAATTGAAAGTATAGCGTATACCATACCTAAATACCCAAATGATTCATTTTTTCCTCTTTCTTTATTAATGATATGAGAAATTAAACCGAACCCTGGAAGAATTAAGATATATACTTCTGGATGTCCAAAAAATCAAAATAAATGTTGGTATAAGATTGGATCACCCCCACCAGATGGGTTGAAGAATGATGTGTTTAAATTTCGATCTGTTAATAATATTGTAATAGCACCTGCTAATACGGGTAATGAAATAAGAAGTAAAATAGCTGTAATTAAAACTGATCATACAAATAATGGTGTTTTATCTAAAGATATTCCTGGAGTTCGTATATTTATTACTGTTGTGATGAAATTTAGTGCCCCTAAAATTGATGAGATTCCTGCTATATGTAATGAGAAAATAGATATATCTACTCTAATTCCAGATCTTGCAATATTAGAAGATAAAGGAGGGTATAGTGTTCAACCTGTCCCTACACCTGAATCAATTAATGATGATGAAATTAGTATAAGAATTGAAGGTGGTAGAAGTCAAAATCTTATATTATTTAATCGTGGGAAGGCTATATCGGGGGCTCCTAATATAATTGGTAATAATCAATTTCCAAACCCCCCAATTATAATTGGTATAACTATAAAGAAAATTATAATTAATGCGTGTGAAGTTACAATAACATTGTAGAGGTGATCATTGTTAAGGAATGAACCAGGCTGAGTTAACTCAGTACGAATAATTATTCTTAGTATTATTCCTGTTATTCCAGATCATATACCAAATATGAAGTATAATGTTCCAATATCTTTATGATTTGTGGAAAATATTCATTTATTCATTTATTTATTTTTGTTAAGATGTCTGAAAAAAGTAATAAATTGTAAGTTTATTTATGAATTAAAATTCTCTTAATAAGTTTTATAGTTTATATTAAAATATTAAATTGCAAGTTTAATGAATGTTTAAGACTTACCTAAATGATAATTTAAACTTTGAAGGTTTATAGTTTATTAACTTAAAGTCTTATATTATATATATAATAGAAGTTAAGTTAATTATATTAATTCATATGATTTTTAGTTTTTTTTTATTAATTAATCTTGTTCATTTTGTTTTTATTGAGAGTATAATTATTGATGAATAAGATAGTTGTATATATTTAAATGCTATTATTATAGATGTGATAATTAAAATTAATAGTAGTATGTTATTTTTTGTTAACAACATTATTTCGAAAACTATTAGTTTATTTAAAAATCCTAAAAGAGGAGGCATTCCTATGAATGATAATATTAAAATTCAAAAATTTAATTTAATAAGTTTAGATTGTTCATTAATTATTAATTGATTAACGAATTTAATTTTAATTGTTTTTATTATATTAATAATAGATCAGGTTAAAATTGAATAGATACATAGGTATCTTACTCACATTGAAGAAATTGATACTACTCTTAATATTAATGTAAAATTAAATACTGATGAATGTCCAATGATTTTTTTTATTGATGTTTGATTAATAATTAAAAGTGTAGAAATTACTATTGAAATAATAATAATTGTATTTATTTTTAAGTTTATGTATGATATAACTACTATAGGTATAATTTTTATTGTAATTAGTATTGTAATTAATATATTTACTTCTACACCTTCAATTGCTGAAATAAATCATATATTTATTGGTGCAATAGCTAATTTAATTAATATTGCAACAGTTATTAATATTTTATTGTCTATTATTGTTAATGAGGTTATAATAGATATTATAAGTAATGTTGATCTAATTCTTTGTATAATGAAGTATTTTATTGCTGACTCTGAATATATAATATTCATTGAATTTATAATAGGAATAAATGCTATTAATATAAGCTCCAACCCTGATCAGATTATAATTCAATTGCTCGATCTTATTGAAATTATTAACCCTATAATAATTATTGTTTTTAACAATAAAGTTGTTGAATTTAATTTAATTAAAAAGAAGGTTTATATACCTATATTTAAGTTATGAGCCTAACAGCTTTATTTAGCTTATCTTTTTGTGGTATGATGTTTATGCATATGAATTTTTGAATTTCAATGGAGAACTTTATTGTTTTTATTACAGTTAATTAGAGTAATTTTACATTTTTTATTCTATCAAAATAATCCTTTAATCAGGCACCTAATT